AGAATTAATTATATTGTAATATATTAATTATATTGTAATATATTTAATAATTATATATATAATATATATATTTTTCTTAATTTTATATATTTTTATTATATTTATTATATTTTATATTTTTCTATCGATCAGATATCATGCGAACCGAACCCTTTCTATACTAATAGAATCTTACTCTAAATTTAAGTATCTAATATTTTATCAAGGTTGAATTTTTTTTTATAAACAAGTTCATTGAAGAAGTTCTATTTGCTCAATAAAATTCCCTCTCTTTTTTGTTTGTCCACTACTCTACTACTTCTTATATGTTATATGCAAGAAAAAAAAAATATTATATGTCATAAAGGTTCTAATAAAAACTCGTAAAAAATCTAAACTAAGAATAGGATTCTTTGACGATCGGGATCAATAGGCATTATTATATTAAAATTTCGTAGAATATTTCGCCACAAACAAGAAGGACTCTAGGAAGACAAATAATCCCTCCTAGAATCCCGTTTTTCCAATTTCTATTTATACTGTGCTTAATATTCTCCGCTTATTTATCTTATGTTTAGTATCTAGTCGAATTTTCTTATATTAAAATAGAAAAACTATTAATTGAATATATGAATATATTTATATTCTATGACATTGAAATCCGAAAAACAGTGACATAATCATAGCGCTCGAATTTTTTGGGGTTGAAAAAAACAAGAAAAAAAGAATAGGTAAAGTAAAATAGTCTTCTTCACAATATACATACTGTGGCTGACTAGTACTGCGGTACAAGGAATTCTTTAAATATGGTAGAAAAAGAATAGAAACAAGCAAAGGGCTTTTCAGAATTTTTTGATTATACAGAATTACATAATTATCAACAAAAATGAAGTTATTTTTACGAACTTAATATGTTGATAAATCCGCGTACCTAGAAATTCATTTCAGCCAATTGAACCTTCTCAAACTGTTTCTTTTTAAGAACCAAAAAGATTTGTGCCAAAATAACAGATGCCAAGAAGAACAAGAGACCTTGGACACGTAACGGATCTTGAAGTACTATTTCCACATCCCCCTGACCAAATCCACCCACATTGGGATTACTCGTTAATGGTTGATCAAGTTTGATAGATTCACCCTCTGAAACAAGAAGTTCTGGTCCTGGAGGTATAATATCAATCACTTCACGTCCATCCGATGCATCCACTATAGTTATTTCATATCCCCCTTTTTCTTTTCGTATGACTTTGTTTACTATACCTGCTGCTGTAGCATTATAAACATTATTATTACTCTTGCTCCCGTCGGGATAAATCTGCCCCCTTCCCCTGTTCCCGCCTACGTATATGGGATATTTTAAGAAATGAACATCTCTCTTAGTAGCGGGATCGGGGGAAAGAATAGGAAAGGTGATTTCATTATATTTCTGACCAGGAACAGGGCCTACCACAAGAATATTTTTTTTAGTGGGACGATAGCTTTGAAAAGACAGATTACCTATCTTTTCTTTAATCTCAGGCGAAATACGATCGGGGGGAGCCAATTCAAACCCCTCCGGTAAAATAAGAACAGCCCCCACATTCAAAGCCCCCTTTTTACCATTAGCAAGAACTTGTTTCACTTGCATATCATAAGGAATTCGAACAACTGCTTCAAATACAGTATCCGGAAGTACCGCTTGTGGAACCTCGATATCCACGGGCTTATTAGCTAAATGGCAATTGGCACATACAATACGGCCAGTTGCTTCTCGCGGATTTTCATAACCCTGCTGTGCAAAAATGGGATATGCATTTGAAATGGGTGCTCGAGTTATTATATATATCATGAGCGATACGGAAATGGATCGAGTAATCTCTTCCTTTATCCAAGAAAAGGCATTTCTAGTTTGCATAGTCCAATCATTGATCCTGAAAAGTTCTACAATAAAATTAGGTCGGTCACTGGTATAGTTCCCTATCCATGATTCTGCTATTTACTGAAAAAATTTTACTGGAATATAGGAGGAATCCCCTCGATGGGTAGAAAGAAAAAGAAAAGAATAAGTCAATTTTTTAATGTTTAGCTTTTGTACAAAATAACAAACTTTATAATTGGATCAGTGGATCATTTTTTCAGTCATTCATTGAATGATAAATCACTACAAGTGACGGAGATACACGATTTAAATAACGGAAAATCCAATATTTTAAAATTGTATCTAGAATGACTGGAAAAGTGGAAACAAGACCGGATATAATTTGATCATTATGAGCAAATCCAAAATCTTTATAGACAGAACCAATCATTAGTTCCCAACCATGGGTCGAATGGAATCCTATACATAAATCAGTTAATAAAAGAATAGAAAAAGCTTTTATTGTGTCGCTTAAGTTATATAGGAATTCTTGAACCCAAGAGTTAAGAATAATAAGTTCTTGATTACCTAGAATAGAATAACCACTTAAAATAATGAAACAGATTATATTTGTAGAGAAGTGCAAAATCGTATGGATACGATCTTCGTTGTGGGTCTTGATCAATTGTATCGTTTCTTTGTAGATTCCGATACGAAGGTTTTGTAGACGTGTTTCCGGGTATTCCTTTATCATTTCATCCAAGAGTAACAGTTCCTCTAATTCTATGAATTTTTTTAGAATACTCTTTTCTTGAATATCATTCAAGAAAATTTCGGATTGCCCAGTATTCGACCAATTAGTAACCCAAGATTCCATACTTTTCTTAAATGAGAAAGAGATCCACCAGGGCAAAAAGACTATAGATGTAAGATATAGAAGGGGAATGAATGCTTTCTTTTTTGCCATTTTTCTTCTTTAATGAACTCAGCTTCACCTCATTCGTCAACTCTATATGATAATAATATTTCTATCAAGCATAAGTTCTATTACAAGTCATAGAGCCTATAAATCTATTCTCACGTTTTTTTTATTTGCAATTCGGGAGTTAGTCCTTGAATTTAGAAAGAATAAAGAAATAGAATAAGAAAGAGAAAGAGTCTACTTCCAATTCGAATGAAGAAAAAAAATATTGTTTCCAAAGATATCAATTGCTAAAATTCGAAGCAATTGCCCCTTTCAATGAATGCATGAAAGAGCACTTCAAGTAATGAATATTAGTCGGATTTCGAAACGAAAGAACGCCCTTTCTATCAAAATAAAAAATATCAAATATTTCGAAAAAAAAAATTCTTGAATTTTTCCGTTTTTTTTTAATAAAGCATTCATTTTTCAGTTAATTTTTTTTTTTCAAAATACTTCAATTGGTACACGCAAGAAATAGGCCAATTCCGCAACTTTTTGTTCAATTTCTCGTGGAGTCAAATTCTCGTCAGTACGAGTCAAGGGAATGACCCCCTGTCCTCTGATTTCCATATAAAGGACACGACGAGTATAAATACCCTCTTTAACTTCTATTCTGATGGACTGAATGTCTTTCATAAGGAATCGGAGAAAGATACGACGATTTTTTCCAGGAAATCCCCAACGAAAAATACACACTATTCCCTCTTTTCTATCGAATCGATCATAACCACTACCTACATTCCACGCAATTGTACACCACAAATAGGAGCTAATAAAGAGACCGGCGATTCCATAGAAAGACATCACGATCCCTTGTGGAAAAAAAAGAATTTGCTGAGACGGAAATAAAGATAGCAAATTCCTACCAAGATAACTGGAAGTTCCAACCAATAAGAACCCTAATGAACCTAAAAAAAGGATAAAGGCCCAGCAGAAATTACTTGTTTTTCGAGACCCCCTTATAAGTTCTATCCATATACGTTCTGATCGCCAACCCATATTAGATCCAGTTGTATTTTATTGGAATTGGGAGAATAACCCAACCAAATGAATTTTAATTTACTTTTCTTTGTTTCCGAAGTAACTCTCATCAACTAGCACTATTCTGATGTAAACCTTTAGGAGTAATTCATCGATCTAGATCTAAAAAAAAAATAGATGGGATTTGTCCCTACTGCCCGTATCTAAAAAATCTTGTTTTTTTGAACATGAAGAAATAAAGAAGCCATTGCAATTGCCGGAAATACTAGGCCCACTAAAGGCACAAAAATAGAGGGTAAGTTGCTGAGAGTTGTCATAGAATGGGTACCTCGATTTAATATTTGTACCTGTTATTTTTTTATTGTTCTATTAATATTTTTACCTGTTATTGTTATATTGTTATAAAGATATTTTATAATCACTAGAATTCATATATACTTATACTAAGTATATTTTCATATAGAATTATACTAAGTATATTTTCATATAGAATTATACTAAGTATATCTAAGTGAGTATATATATAATAATAAATAAAAAAAATAAAAAATATTAATTATAATTATATAAATATATATTAATTCTAATATATATAATAATATTATATATATATAAAAATTAATAATAAATAAATATAATAATAATAAATAAATATAATAATAATAAATAAATATAAAAAATGAAATTAATAAAAAAATATAAAATAAAAAATATAATAAAATAATTTTTTAATAAAGCTCCACTTGATTTAATTTTGAATCAAAGGAAAGAAAGCATGGAGCTGAAATAACTCACTCAGAACGCCCTTTAAAAGATTACGCGGTACGATTGAATCAAATAAGCCCTTATGGAATAAATATTCAGCCGCTTGTGAACCTTCAGGTACTGTCTTATTCAATGTTTGTTCAATTACTCTTTTACCCGCAAATGCAATGTAAGCATTGGGTTCGGCAATAATGATATCCCCTAACATACCAAAACTAGCTGTCACCCCACCAGTAGTAGGAGATGTAAGGATCGAGACATAGAATAACTTTTTATTTGCTTGATAATCATATAAAGCGGAAGATATTTTAGCCATTTGCATCAAGCTCAAACTTCCTTCTTGCATACGTGCTCCTCCGGAAGCACATACTAGAATAAGAGGTAAAAATTGATTGGTAGCATATTCGATCAAACGGGTGATTTTCTCACCTACTACGGATCCCATACTACCCCCCATAAACTGAAAATCCATAA